AGAGCCAAAATAGCCCGATAATGCTCCCACCACTGCACCTCATGCCTTACCCCCCCCCCCCTTCCCCCCCCCGGGAAGTTGCGGGGGTTATTTGGCTATGTACGTCGTGCATATATTTATATACCCCATACATTTATCTATGGTCCCAGTAACACACATTATTAATCAACTATCCTACCATGCAAGGACTAAGCCCATCACATGACAACCGGACATACCCCCCTCAGCGGACCCTCCCCTCAAATGACCAGGAATGAATGCCTCAGGACCCATACCCTCCGACAATAACCATACAGTCCTAACAACCATAACAAGGCCCCATGCAGAGTGAATGCTCGATAGACATAACCTTAAACCCATAGTTCCTACCCATAACTCATGAAGCTCCGTACCAGATGGATTTATTAGTCGTACACCTCACGTGAAATCAGCAATCCTTGCACGTAATGTCCGATATGACTAGCTTCAGGCCCATACGTTCCCCCTAAACCCCTCGCCCTCCTCACATTTTTGCGCCTCTGGTTCCTCGGTCAGGGCCATCAATTGGGTTCACTCACCTCTACTTGCCCTTCAAAGTGGCATCTGTGGAAGACTTCCACCACCTCAATGCGTAATCGCGGCATCCTCCAGCTTTTTGGCGCCTCTGGTTCCTCTTATTTTTTCCGGGGTTACCTCACAGCTGGCCCTTCCCAGTGACTTCGGGGGTCCCACAATCTAAGCCTGGACACACCTGCGTTATCGTCCTATCCTATATCTCACGGGTTACTCAATGAGACGGTTGGCGTATATGGGGAATCACCTTGACACTGATGCACTTTGACCACATTCAGTTAATGCTCTCCTCCGCAGCTCTATATAATAGGGCTATTTAGTGAATGCTCGACGGACATACCTTAAAAACAAAACCACCACCCAACACAACCCCACGAATATATATATATACAAACACAAATTCATAACAACATAACCTAAACTTATTAGAGAAACTCCAGTACTAAAACAACATAAATCTGACAACAATCATTACTTTAACCCTTGCAAACATTACCCAATCTGCCAGCCACCCGCCCCGTCCACATAGCTTACACCCAAAGCATGGCACTGAAGCTGCCAAGACGGCACACAAACATGCCTGCGGACAAAAGACTTAGTCCTAACCTTACAGTTGGTTTTTGCTAGACATATACATGCAAGTATCCGCGCCCCAGTGTAAATGCCCTCAACAGCCTGCCCCAGGCCTTAAGGAGCGGGTATCAGGCACACCCAAGTAGTAGCCCAAGACGCCTTGCTAAGCCACGCCCCCACGGGTATTCAGCAGTAGTTAACATTAAGCAATGAGTGCAAACTTGACTTAGTCATAGCAAATACATCCAAGGGTCGGTAAATCTTGTGCCAGCCACCGCGGTCATACAAGAGACCCAAATCAACTGTTCCATACAAGCGGCGTAAAGAGTGGTAAAATGCCTATCCTATCTAACTAAGATCAAAATGCAACTAAGCTGTCGCAAGCACAAGATGCACCTAAACACACCATCAAGATGATCTTAGCAACTAGCGATTGATTTAAGCCCACGAAAGCCAGGGCCCAAACTGGGATTAGATACCCCACTATGCCTGGCCCTAAATCTTGATACTTACTATACCAAAGTATCCGCCAGAGAACTACGAGCACAAACGCTTAAAACTCTAAGGACTTGGCGGTGCCCTAAACCCACCTAGAGGAGCCTGTTCTATAATCGATAATCCACGATCAACCCAACCGTCCCTTGCCAAACACAGCCTACATACCGCCGTCGCCAGCCCACCTCGAATGAGAGTACAACAGTGAGCGCAACAGCACCCCGCTAACAAGACAGGTCAAGGTATAGCCCATGGGACGGAAGAAATGGGCTACATTCCCTATTCATAGGGCAACACGAAAAGAAGCATGAAACTGCTTCTGGAAGGCGGATTTAGCAGTAAAGCAGGATAATAAAGCCCACTTTAAGCCGGCCCTAGGGCACGTACATACCGCCCGTCACCCTCCTCACAGGCCACACCCCCACATAACTAATACCACTAAAATGCCAAAGATGAGGTAAGTCGTAACAAGGTAAGTGTACCGGAAGGTGTACTTAGAATACTCAAGACGTAGCTATAACCCCAAAGCACTCAGCTTACACCTGAAAGATATCTGCTAAACCAGATCGTCTTGAAGCCTTCCTCTAGCTCAGCCACCCAAACAACGCAAAACTAAACAAATCTACTAAATAAGACCTAAACCAAAACATTTTCTAGTCTTAGTATAGGCGATAGAAAAGACACTTAGACGCGATAGAGACCAGTACCGTAAGGGAAAGATGAAATAATAATGAAAACCAAAGCGAAAAACAGCAAAGACTAACCCTTGTACCTTTTGCATCATGATTTAGCAAGAACAACCAAGCAAAGTGAACTAAAGTTTGCCATCCCGAAACCCAAGCGAGCTACTTACGAGCAGCTATTAGAGCGAACCCGTCTCTGTTGCAAAAGAGTGGGATGACTTGTCAGTAGAGGTGAAAAGCCAACCGAGCTGGGTGATAGCTGGTTACCTGTGAAATGAATCTAAGTTCTCCCTTAATCCTCCCTACCGGACAACACCCAGAACCACAATGAGATGATTAAGAGCTATTTAATGGAGGTACAGCTCCATTAAAAAAGGACACAACCTCGACTAGCGGATAAATCCAACCACCAACCTTACTGTGGGCCCTAAAGCAGCCACCAACAAAGAGTGCGTCAAAGCTCCACTACCCAAAAATACCAGAACAAGATGAATCCCTTACCACAAACAGGTCAACCTATGAATATAGGAGAATTAATGCTAAAATGAGTAACTTGGGGCCACACCCACCCCTCTAACGGCGCAAGCTTACATGAAGACATTATTAACAGACCCAGACATATACAAAAACTCCTACAAGACCCAGTATAGACTAACCCTGTTAACCCGACTCAGGAGCGCCCATAAGAACGATTAAAATCTGTGAAAGGAACTCGGCAAAACAAGGCCCGACTGTTTACCAAAAACATAGCCTTCAGCAAACAAACAAGTATTGAAGGTGATGCCTGCCCAGTGACCTAGGTTAAACGGCCGCGGTATCCTAACCGTGCAAAGGTAGCGCAATCAATTGTCCCATAAATCGAGACTTGTATGAATGGCTAAACGAGGTCTTAACTGTCTCTCACAGATAATCAGTGAAATTGATCTTCCCGTGCAAAAGCGGGGATGTGAACATAAGACGAGAAGACCCTGTGGAACTTAAAAATCAACGGCCACCGCGAACCTAAGACTAACCCCACCGGGATCACGACCAATCGCAGAGCATGGCCGATATTTTTCGGTTGGGGCGACCTTGGAGAAAAACAAATCCTCCAAAAACAAGACCAAACCTCTTTACTTAGAGCCACCCCTCAAAGTGCTAATAGTGACCAGACCCAATATAATTGATTAATGGACCAAGCTACCCCAGGGATAACAGCGCAATCCCCCTCAAGAGCCCCTATCGACAGGGGGGTTTACGACCTCGATGTTGGATCAGGACATCCTAATGGTGCAGCCGCTATTAAGGGTTCGTTTGTTCAACGATTAATAGTCCTACGTGATCTGAGTTCAGACCGGAGCAATCCAGGTCGGTTTCTATCTATGAACTACTCTCCCCAGTACGAAAGGACCGGGAAAGTGAGGCCAATACCACAAGCACGCCTTCCCCCTAAATAGTGAAGCCAACTAAACTATGAAGAGGACTCCTCCCACCACCCCAATCCTAGAAAAGGACCAGCTAGAGTGGCAGAGCCCGGCAAATGCAGAAGGCTTAAGCCCTTTACCCAGAGGTTCAAATCCTCTCCCTAGCTACACATGCTACAAATGTCAATAATAAGCTACCTCATTATATCCCTCCTATACGCCATCCCAATTCTGATCGCCGTAGCCTTCTTAACCCTTGTAGAACGAAAAATCCTAAGCTACATGCAATCTCGCAAAGGCCCCAACATCGTGGGGCCTTTTGGCCTGCTCCAGCCAATCGCAGACGGAATCAAGCTATTCATTAAAGAGCCCATTCGACCCTCCACCTCCTCACCATTACTCTTCATCATAATACCCATACTGGCCCTGCTCCTAGCCCTCACCGTTTGAGTGCCCCTCCCCCTCCCATTCTCTCTAGTAGACCTAAACCTTGGAGTCCTCTTCATAGTAGCCATATCAAGCCTAGCCGTCTACTCAATCCTATGGTCAGGATGAGCCTCGAACTCAAAATACGCCCTAATCGGGGCTCTACGAGCAGTCGCACAAACCATCTCATATGAAGTAACACTAGCACTTATTCTGCTATCAGTGATTATACTAACCGGAAACTACACACTCAGCACCTTCGCCGTTGCTCAAGAGCCCCTCTACCTCATCTTCTCCTCATGGCCCCTAGCAATAATGTGATATGTCTCTACCCTAGCAGAAACAAACCGAGCCCCATTCGACCTAACAGAGGGCGAGTCTGAACTGGTCTCAGGGTTTAATGTTGAATATGCCGCAGGCCCCTTTGCCCTGTTCTTCCTAGCCGAATACGCCAATATCATGCTAATAAATACACTTACGGCCATCATCTTCTTGAACCCCAGCGCCCTAGGACCCTCTCCAGAACTATTCCCCATTATCCTAGCCACAAAAGTTCTCCTACTATCCTCGGGCTTCCTATGGGTCCGAGCCTCCTACCCCCGATTCCGATACGACCAGCTAATACACCTCCTATGAAAAAACTTCCTACCCCTCACACTAGCCCTATGCCTCTGACACACTAGCCTACCCATCTGCTACGCAGGCCTACCTCCTTCCATAAGGAAATGTGCCTGAACCCAAAGGGTCACTATGATAAAGTGAACATAGAGGTACAACAGCCCTCTCATTTCCTATTTAACCTTAGAAAAGTAGGAATTGAACCTACACAAGAGAGATCAAAACTCTCCATACTTCCCTTATATTATTTTCTAGTAGAGTCAGCTAATCAAGCTACCGGGCCCATACCCCGGAAATGATGGTTCAACCCCCTCCTCTACTAATGAACCCCCATGCAACCCCAATCCTAGTCCTCAGTCTCATATTAGGCACAACAATCACAATCTCCAGCAACCACTGAGTCCTAGCTTGGACCGGACTAGAAATCAACACACTAGCCATTATCCCCATAATTTCTAAATCCCACCACCCCCGAGCAGTAGAAGCCGCAACAAAATACTTCCTAACACAAGCAGCTGCTTCCGCCCTAGTCCTATTCTCTAGCATAACCAACGCCTGAGCTACCGGCCAGTGAGACATTACACAGCTTAACCACCCAACCTCATGCCTACTACTCACAGCAGCAATTGCAATCAAACTGGGCCTAGTCCCATTCCACTTTTGATTCCCAGAGGTCCTACAAGGATCCCCCCTAATAACAGCCCTCCTACTCTCAACCCTCATAAAATTCCCCCCACTGACCCTCCTCGTAATAACATCCAAATCCCTCAACCCAGCCCTACTAACTGCCATAGCTCTAGCTTCAGCAGCGCTAGGGGGCTGAATGGGGTTAAACCAGACACAAACACGTAAAATCCTAGCCTTCTCATCCATCTCCCACCTGGGCTGAATCGCCATCATCCTAGTCTACAGCCCAAAACTAGCCCTACTTACTTTCTACCTCTACACGATCATGACATCAGCTGTATTCATGGCTCTCAACAAAATTAAAGCCCTCAACCTATCCATAATCCTAACCTCATGGACAAAAACCCCAGTACTAAACGCCACCCTAATGCTAGTACTACTGTCCCTAGCAGGCCTTCCCCCACTAACAGGGTTCATGCCAAAATGGCTTATCATCCAAGAACTAACCAAACAAGAAATAACACCAGCAGCCATAGTGATTGCTATACTATCCCTACTCAGCCTATTTTTCTACCTGCGCCTTGCATATCACTCCACAATTACCCTCCCACCAAACTCCTCCAACCACATGAAACAGTGGTACACTAGCAAACCCCCAAGCACACCTACCGCAATCCTCGCCTCACTATCAATCCTCCTACTCCCCCTCTCCCCCATAGTCCACGCTATTGTCTAGAAACTTAGGATAATACCCCTCAAAACCGAAGGCCTTCAAAGCCTTAAATAAGAGTTAAACTCTCTTAGTTTCTGCTATAAGACCAACAGGACACTAACCTGTATCTCCTGAATGCAAACCAGGCGCTTTAATTAAGCTAAAGCCTTCCCTAGACAGACGGGCTTCGATCCCGTAAAGTTTTAGTTAACAGCTAAACGCCTTAGCCCACTGGCTTCTGCCTAAGACCCCGGCACACTCTCATGCGCATCGATGAGCTTGCAACTCAACATGAACTTCACCACGGGGCCGATAAGAAGAGGAATCGAACCTCTGTAAAAAGGACTACAGCCTAACGCTTTAACACTCAGCCATCTTACCCGTGACCTTCATCAATCGATGATTATTCTCCACCAATCACAAAGACATCGGTACCCTGTATCTTATCTTCGGGGCATGAGCCGGAATAATCGGCACAGCACTCAGCCTGCTAATCCGCGCAGAACTAGGCCAACCAGGAACCCTCCTAGGTGATGACCAGATTTACAACGTAATCGTCACCGCCCACGCCTTTGTAATAATCTTCTTCATAGTGATGCCCATTATAATCGGAGGGTTTGGCAACTGATTAGTCCCCCTAATAATCGGCGCCCCCGACATAGCATTCCCACGAATAAACAACATAAGCTTCTGACTCCTTCCACCTTCATTCCTCCTCCTACTCGCCTCATCCACCGTAGAAGCCGGCGCCGGCACAGGCTGAACCGTGTACCCACCACTAGCAGGCAACCTAGCTCACGCTGGAGCCTCAGTAGACCTGGCTATCTTCTCACTCCACTTAGCCGGTGTTTCCTCCATTCTCGGAGCCATTAACTTCATCACCACAGCCATCAACATAAAACCCCCCGCACTCTCGCAATACCAGACCCCACTCTTCGTCTGATCCGTCCTAATCACCGCTATTCTACTCCTCCTGTCACTACCCGTTCTCGCCGCTGGCATCACAATACTACTAACCGACCGAAACCTAAACACCACATTCTTTGACCCCGCCGGAGGAGGCGACCCAATCCTGTACCAACACCTATTCTGATTCTTCGGCCATCCGGAAGTCTACATCTTAATCCTCCCAGGATTCGGGATTATCTCCCACGTGGTTACATACTACTCAGGCAAAAAAGAGCCCTTCGGCTATATAGGAATAGTCTGAGCCATGCTATCCATTGGCTTCCTGGGATTCATCGTCTGAGCCCACCACATGTTCACCGTAGGAATAGACGTTGACACCCGAGCCTACTTCACATCTGCCACCATAATCATTGCCATCCCCACCGGAATTAAAGTATTCAGCTGACTCGCCACCCTACACGGGGGGACAATCAAATGAGACCCCCCAATACTCTGAGCCTTAGGATTTATCTTCCTATTCACCATCGGAGGCTTAACAGGAATTGTTCTTGCAAACTCCTCCCTAGACATCGCCCTGCACGACACATACTACGTAGTTGCCCACTTCCACTATGTACTATCCATAGGCGCCGTCTTTGCCATCCTAGCTGGATTTACCCACTGATTCCCCCTTCTCACCGGATTCACCTTGCACCAAACATGAGCAAAGGCCCACTTCGGAGTAATATTTACAGGAGTAAACCTAACATTCTTCCCCCAACACTTCCTAGGCCTAGCAGGAATGCCTCGACGATACTCAGACTACCCTGACGCCTACACACTATGAAACACCGTATCTTCTATTGGGTCCCTAATTTCAATAGTAGCCGTAATCATACTAATATTCATCATCTGAGAAGCCTTCTCAGCCAAACGGAAAGTCCTGCAACCGGAACTAACCGCCACAAACATTGAATGAATCCACGGCTGCCCTCCCCCATACCACACTTTCGAGGAACCAGCTTTTGTCCAAGTACAAGAAAGGAAGGAATCGAACCCCCATACACTGGTTTCAAGCCAGCTGCATTAACCACTCATGCTTCTTTCTCATGAGGCGTTAGTAAACCAATTACATAGCCTTGTCAAGGCTAAATCACAGGTGAAAACCCTGTACATCTCATGTGGCCAACCACTCCCAACTAGGATTCCAAGACGCCTCATCGCCCATCATAGAAGAACTTGTTGAATTTCACGACCATGCTCTAATCGTTGCCCTAGCCATCTGCAGCCTAGTCCTATACCTCTTAGCCCACATGCTAGTAGAAAAGCTATCATCCAATGCAGTAGACGCCCAAGAAGTAGAACTAATCTGAACAATCCTGCCCGCCATCGTCCTAGTACTCCTCGCCCTCCCATCCCTACAAATCCTGTACATAATAGACGAGATCGACGAACCAGACCTCACACTAAAAGCCATCGGCCACCAATGATACTGAAGCTACGAATACACGGACTTCAAGGACCTCTCATTCGACTCCTACATAATCCCCACCACAGACCTACCAAACGGCCACTTCCGACTCTTAGAAGTTGACCACCGCGTAGTTGTACCCATAGAATCACCAATCCGCGTAATCATTACTGCTGGAGACGTACTCCACTCGTGGGCAGTCCCAACACTCGGGGTTAAAACAGACGCAATCCCAGGCCGACTAAACCAAACCTCATTCATCACCACCCGACCCGGAATTTTCTACGGCCAATGCTCAGAGATCTGTGGGGCCAACCACAGCTACATACCCATTGTAGTAGAATCTACCCCACTCCCACACTTTGAAGCCTGATCGTCTCTTCTATCCTCATCCTAATCATTAAGAAGCTATGCAACAGCACTAGCCTTTTAAGCTAGCTAGAGAGGACCACCTCCTCCTTAATGATATGCCTCAACTCAACCCCGCACCATGATTCTCAATCATGATCATAACCTGACTGACTCTCGCACTCCTGATCCAGCCAAAACTACTAACCTTTACCACAACAAACCCCCCATCAAGCAAACCATCCCTCACCACTAAACCAACACCATGAACCTGACCATGAACCTAAGCTTCTTTGACCAATTCTCAAGCCCCTACCTACTCGGCATCCCCCTAATTCTCCTATCCCTGCTCTTCCCAGCCCTGCTATTCCCATCCCCCGGTAACCGATGAGTCAGCAACCGACTCTCCACCATCCAACTATGACTCCTGCACCTAATCACAAAACAACTAATAATCCCACTAAACAAGAACGGCCACAAATGAGCCCTAATGCTAACATCATTAATAACCATACTACTTACAATTAACCTCCTAGGACTCCTTCCGTATACATTCACCCCCACCACCCAACTATCTATAAACATAGCCCTAGCCTTCCCCCTATGACTCGCTACCCTGCTAACAGGTCTACGAAACAAACCATCAGCCTCCCTAGCCCACTTGCTACCAGAAGGCACCCCAACACCTCTGATCCCCGCACTTATTCTAATCGAAACAACCAGCCTGCTAATCCGGCCATTAGCCCTAGGAGTCCGACTCACAGCCAACCTCACAGCAGGACACCTACTTATTCAACTCATCTCCACAGCCTCCATCGCACTCATACCCATCCTCCCCGCAGTATCAGTCCTGACAATAGTCATCCTACTGCTCCTCACCATCCTAGAAGTAGCAGTAGCCATAATCCAAGCTTACGTCTTTGTCCTCCTTCTAAGCCTATACTTACAAGAAAATATCTAATGGCACACCAAGCACACTCCTACCACATAGTAGACCCAAGCCCCTGACCAATCTTCGGGGCAGCTGCCGCCCTGCTCACAACCTCAGGACTAATCATATGATTCCACTATAACTCATCCGCCCTGCTAGCTACCGGCCTCTTGTCCATACTCTTAGTAATACTCCAATGATGGCGGGACATTGTCCGAGAAAGTACATTCCAAGGCCACCACACCCCCACAGTACAAAAAGGCCTACGATACGGCATGATCCTCTTCATCACATCCGAGGCATTCTTTTTCTTAGGGTTCTTCTGAGCATTTTTCCACTCAAGCCTAGTACCAACCCCAGAACTAGGCGGCCAATGACCTCCAACAGGCATCAAACCACTAAACCCCATAGAAGTCCCACTACTAAACACAGCTATCCTCCTAGCCTCAGGTGTAACCGTCACATGAGCCCATCACAGCATCACAGAAGGAAATCGGAAACATGCCATCCACGCCCTAACACTGACAATCCTCCTGGGATTTTACTTCACAGCTTTACAGGCGATAGAATACCACGAAGCCCCATTTTCAATCGCCGATAGTGTCTACGGCTCCACCTTCTTTGTCGCCACCGGATTCCACGGACTCCACGTAATCATTGGATCCACCTTCCTAACCGTCTGCCTCCTCCGACTAATCAAATTCCACTTCACATCAGACCACCACTTTGGATTTGAAGCCGCAGCCTGATACTGACACTTCGTAGACGTCATCTGATTATTCCTCTACATAACCATCTACTGATGAGGATCTTGCTCTTCTAGTATATTAATTACAATTGACTTCCAATCTCTAAAATCTGGTGCAAGCCCAGAGAAGAGCAATGAATATACTCACATTCATATTCTCCCTGTCACTAGCCTTAAGTGCTATCCTAACCGCACTAAACTTCTGACTCGCCCAAATAACCCCTGATTCAGAAAAACTCTCACCATACGAATGCGGATTCGACCCCCTCGGATCCGCCCGCCTGCCATTCTCAATTCGATTCTTCCTCAGTAGCCATCCTGTTCCTATTATTTGACCTAGAAATTGCCCTCCTGCTTCCTTTACCATGAGCAATCCAGCTACAATCACCCCTACTAACTCTCGCTTGAACCGCAGCCATCCTACTACTCCTAACACTAGGCCTAGCCTACGAATGAGCCCAAGGAGGACTAGAATGAGCAGAATAACAGAAAGTTAGTCTAATCAGAAGACAGCTGGTTTCGGCCCAGCAGACTACAGCTTAACCCTGTAACTTTCTTATGTCACCCCTACATCTGAGCTTCTACTCAGCCTTCGTCCTAAGCGGACTGGGGTTGGCTTTCCATCGAACCCACCTAGTATCCGCCCTACTATGCCTCGAAAGCATAATGCTTTCAATGTTCGTAGGCCTAACAATGTGGCCCATCGAAAACCAAACCCCCTCATTTACTATAGTACCAATCATTATGCTCACTTTCTCAGCATGTGAAGCAGGCACTGGCCTAGCCATCCTGGTAGCCTCCACACGCACCCACGGTTCCGATCACCTACACAACCTAAACCTACTACAATGCTAAAAATCATTTTACCTACAATTATGCTTCTCCCGACAGCCCTACTGTCCCCACCAAAATTCCTATGAACTAACACTACTATGTACAGCCTACTTATCGCTGCCCTTAGCCTCCAGTGGCTAATCCCAACCTACTACCCCCATAAATTCCTGTCCCATTGAACAGGAATCGACCAAATCTCCTCCCCCCTCCTAGTACTATCCTGCTGACTACTCCCACTTATAATCATAGCAAGCCAAAATCACCTCCAACAAGAGCCCCTATCACGAAAGCGAACCTTCATTTCAACCCTAGTCATAGTCCAACCATTTATCCTCCTAGCCTTCTCCACCACAGAACTAGCACTATTCTATATTGCATTCGAAGCCACACTCATCCCGACCCTAATCCTAATCACACGGTGAGGCAACCAACCTGAACGCCTAAGCGCTGGCACCTACCTGCTATTCTACACCCTAGTAAGCTCACTTCCCCTTCTAATCACAATCATACACCTATACGTAAAAATCGGCACCCTACACCTACCAACCCTAGAACTAACCCATCCAACCCTATCTACCTCATGAACAAGCATCCTCTCAGGCCTAGCACTGCTCATAGCGTTTATAGTAAAAGCCCCATTATACGGCCTACACCTTTGACTACCAAAAGCCCACGTAGAGGCTCCCATTGCAGGCTCAATGCTCCTCGCCGCCCTCCTATTAAAACTAGGAGGCTATGGAATTATACGAGTCACACTACTAATAGGACCACTATCCAACCTCCTCCACTACCCCTTCCTAACCCTAGCCCTATGAGGGGCCCTAATAACTAGCTCAATCTGCCTCCGACAAACGGACCTAAAATCACTAATCGCCTACTCGTCCGTCAGCCACATGGGACTGGTCATCGCTGCAGGAATGATCCAAACCCACTGATCATTTTCAGGGGCAATAATCCTAATGATCTCCCACGGACTTACCTCCTCCATGCTATTCTGCCTAGCTAACACAAACTACGAACGCACACACAGCCGAATCCTACTACTCACACGAGGCCTCCAACCCCTACTGCCACTCATGGCCACCTGATGACTACTAGCCAACCTGACAAACATGGCCCTCCCCCCAACAACGAACCTCATGGCAGAACTAACCATCATAATCACCCTATTCAACTGATCTGCTCTCACAATCATCCTAACAGGAATTGCCACCCTACTAACCGCATCATACACCCTATTTATACTACTAATCACTCAACGAGGCTCAATCCCCTCCCACATCACATCTATCCAAAACTCAACCACACGAGAACACCTACTTATAACACTCCACATTATCCCCATGTTCCTCCTGATCCTCAAACCCGAACTAATCTCTGGAACCCCCTTATGCAAGCATAGTTTAAACCAAACATTAGATTGTGATCCTAAAAATAGAAGTTCAAATCTTCTTGCCTGCCGAGGGGAGGTTGAACCAACAAGAACTGCTAATTCTTGCATCTGGGCTTTAAACCCCAGCCCCCTTACTTTTAAAGGATAACAGTAATCCGCTGGTCTTAGGAACCATCTATCTTGGTGCAACTCCAAGTAAAAGTAGTGAATGCAACACTGCTCATCAACTCCCTCACACTACTCACACTAGCAACCCTCCTAACCCCAATCGTTCTCCCACTTCTCTTTAAAAATTTCAAAAACACCCCCCTCACCATCACTCGCACCGTAAAAGCTGCGTTCCTAACAAGCCTACTCCCAGCAACTACATTCATTTACTCTGGACTGGAGTCCATTACCTGCCACTGAGAATGAAAATTCATCATAAACTTCAAAATTCCATTAAGCCTAAAAATAGACCAGTACTCAATAACATTCCTCCCCATCGCCCTATTCGTAACCTGATCCATCCTACAATTTGCCATGTGGTACATGGCCTCTGAACCATACGTAACAAAATTTTTCACCTACCTACTAACATTCCTGATTGCCATACTACTCCTGACAACTGCAAACAACATATTCCTCCTATTCATTGGCTGGGAAGGAGTGGGGATTATATCCTTCCTCCTCATCGGCTGATGACAGGGCCGAGCAGAAGCTAACACCGCCGCCCTACAGGCCGTAATCTACAACCGAATTGGAGACATCGGCCTAATCCTGAGCATAGCGTGACTGGCATCAACCTTCAACACCTGGGAGATCCAACAAGCCGTACACCCCCACCAAACCCCCATTCTCCCCCTCATAGGCCTGATCCTCGCAGCCGCAGGAAAATCCGCACAATTTGGTCTACACCCATGACTACCCGCAGCAATAGAAGGCCCAACCCCCGTATCCGCCCTATTACACTCCAGCACTATAGTAGTAGCCGGAATCTTCCTACTCATCCGCATACACCCGCTACTAGCCACCAACCAAACAGCCCTAACCATATGCCTATGCCTAGGCGCCCTATCAACCCTATTCGCCGCCACATGTGCTCTGACCCAAAATGACATCAAAAAAATCATCGCCTTTTCAACATCCAGCCAACTCGGACTGATGATAGTCGCCATCGGGCTAAACCTCCCACAACTAGCATTCCTACATATCTCAACTCACGCCTTCTTCAAGGCCATACTATTCCTGTGCTCAGGATCCATCATCCACAGCTTAAACGGAGAACAAGACATCCGAAAAATAGGCGGCCTACAAAAAATGCTCCCAGTCACCACCTCCTGCCTGACTATCGGCAACCTGGCACTTATAGGAACCCCATTCCTAGCCGGATTCTACTCAAAAGATCTCATCATCGAAAGCCTAAACACATCCTACCTAAACACTTGAGCCCTATCACTGACCCTCCTAGCCACAGCATTCACTGCAACCTACAGCATCCGCATAACCCTACTAGTCCAAGCCGGACAAACCCGCATCCCCCCAATAGTGCCAGTAAACGAAAACAACCCACTAATCACTGCCCCCCTAACCCGGCTCGCCCTCGGCAGCATCATGGCTGGAATACTAATTACCTCCTTCATCACGCCAGCCAAAACGCCCCCAATAACTATACCCCTCATCACTAAAACTGCTGCCATCCTAGTAACAATCCTAGGGGTCATCCTAGCCCTTGAACTCTCAAACATAACACACACCCTCACCCACCCTAAACCAAACCACCTCATAAACTTTTCCTCCCTATTAGGATACTTTAACCCCTTAGTTCACCGATTCTGCTCCAAAACTCTACTAGAAAAGGGCCAAAACATTGCCTTACACCTGATCGACCTTTCCTGGCTCAAAAAAATAGGACCAGAGGGCCTTGCTGAACTGCAAGTAGCCGCAAGCAAAGCCGCAACCCTAGCACACACAGGGCTTATCAAAACCTACTTAGGGTCCTTCGCCCTATCTATCTTAGTTATGATCTTAACCACACAGACCCTCTAATGGCCCCCAACATCCGCAAATCCCACCCCCTACTAAAAATAATCAACAACTCCCTAATTGACCTGCCCGCACCCTCTAACATCTCTGCCTGATGAAACTTCGGGTCCCTACTCGCCATCTGCCTAGCCACACAAATTCTAACAGGCCTCCTGCTAGCCATACACTATACCGCAGACACCTCCCTCGCCTTCTCCTCAGTCGCCAATACATGCCGGAACGTCCAATACGGCTGACTCATCCGAAACCTACACGCCAACGGCGCCTCATTCTTCTTCATCTGCATCTACCTGCACATCGGACGAGGCTTCTACTATGGCTCCTACCTATACAAAGAAACCTGAAACACAGGAGTGATCCTCCTACTCACCCTTATAGCAACTGCCTTCGTAGGCTATGTCCTACCATGAGGACAGATATCATTCTGAGGGGCCACCGTAATCACCAACCTATTCTCAGCTCTCCCATACATCGGGCAGACCCTTGTAGAATGGGCCTGAGGGGGATTCTCGGTAGACAACCCAACCCTAACTCGATTCTTCGCCATCCATTTCCTGCTGCCCTTTCTAATCGCAGGGATCACCCTAGTCCACCTAACCTTCCTGCACGAATCAGGCTCAAACAACCCCCTAGGCATTGTATCAGACTGCGACAAAATCCCATTCCACCCCTACTTCTCCTTCAAAGACATCCTAGGATTTATCCTCATGCTCACCCCCCTGATAGCACTAGCCCTATTCTCACCAAACCTCCTAGGAGACCCAGAAAACTTTACCCCAGCGAACCCACTAGTAACCCCACCCCACATCAAACCAGAATGGTACTTCCTATTCGCCTACGCCATCTTGCGATCAATCCCAAACAAACTGGGAGGCGTCCTAGCATTAGCTGCCTCAGTACTAATCCTGTTCTTAGTTCCCTTCCTCCACAAGTCGAAACAGCGAACAATGACGTTCCGACCACTTTCCCAACTCCTATTCTGAACCCTAGTAGCCAATCTCCTAGTCCTCACATGAGTGGGAAGCCAACCTGTTGAACACCCATTCATCATCATCGGACAACTTGCATCAATCACCTACTTCACCATCCTCCTATTCCTCTTCCCCGCCGTAAGCGCCCTAGAAAATAAAATACTTAACTGCTAAATACTCTAATAGTTTATAAAAAACATTGGTCTTGTAAACCAAAGACTGAAGACTTACCCCTTCTTAGAGTATCCTCACGCCTCAGAAAAAAAGGACTTAAACCTTTATCTCCAGCTCCCAAAGCTGGTATTTTGTAATAAACTATTCTCTGATCCTGACCCCTAAACTGCCCGAATAGCCCCCCGAGACAACCCCCGCACAAGCTCCAACACAACAAACAAAGTTAACAACAGCCCCCAACCTGCAACCAAAAACATCCCAACCCCTCGTGAATAAAGCATCGCAACCCCACTAAAATCCAGCCGCACAGTAAACATCCCAACACTATCAACAGTAACAACCCCAAGCCCCCAAGACCCAACAAACCCCCCTAACACCAACCCCCCTAAAACTACCGCTGCAAGCGCCGCCGCATGCCCAACTACACGCCAGTCACCCCAAGCCTCAGGAAAAGGCTCCGCCGCCAAAGCCACAGAATAGACAAACACCACCAACATACCTCCCAAATACACCATGAACAGCACCAGAGCAACAAACGAAACCCCAAGGCTCAGTAATCAACCACACCCTGCCACAGACGCCAAAACCAGACCAACAACCCCATAATACGGTGAAGGATTCGATGCTACGCCCAAAACACCAACTACAAAGCAAACCCCTAGAAAAAATACAAAATAAGTCATTATTCCTGCTCGGCTACTATCCGAGACCTACGGCTTGAAAAGCCATTATTGTCTTCAACTACAGGAAC